CATCACTGTTACCATCGCTATTTCAGAACCGTACATGAGATTTTCACCTCATACGGCTCCCCTAGGGCCATAAATAAATCTAAGGACCGAGTCGGTATTATTTATCTTGATATATTTATAGGATAAATAGGTTCCAAATCTAGCAAAGGTCCTGAATTAGACCGCTTAAATTCTGTCTGTTATATAATAATAAATAAAAAAAACTACGTCTGAATCGATCTTATCCTTTATTTAATAAATTTAATAAATAATTTAAATTCTTATTTGTTAAGTAATAACCTTTAGTCTTCAATAAAATACTGCTTGTAGAAATATCAATAACCCGTCGTTTTCAATTATGAAAAATAATTAGACATTCTATTAGTTTAGTTGATGAATTATGACACTAATTCTATCTCCATGACTATGTATATAGGAAAGAAAGAATAAAATAAAAGAATAAAAAAAAGATCTCTCTTTTTTTTTGTAATTATATTTTTTCTATTTTTTTTTTTTCATTTTTTCATTCCTATTCTTCTTTCTTTTATTAAAAAGAAAGTGGGGATTCTAAGAAAAAGGGGGAGCTTACAAAATAAAGGATTATTTCGTTTCCGATAGTCATTTATTTTAATTGGTGGATAGGAGTATACTCTGGATCGGAATCGTGGGGAGTACTGCCTGATCATTTCTACTAACTTAAAGCCCCAATTAGTATTCTTTTTATATTATGTGTAAATGTCCTTTGGGATAAATTACATAATCGCTATTACTAATCCTTTGCGTAGTTTGGCATTTCTAACCATCCACTCATTTTTGCTAAACCCTTCGCTTTATGGTAATGCAAACAAATGTTAGTGAAAACCGAATAGGGTTGATTTTTTTGAACCCGCTTCAAGCTAGGATGACATGACTAATCAACCAATCTTGGGGTAAACGGTCTCTTCTTCTTCTGTTTATTTATGCTCAACTCTTTAATTCTTCTTATACATCGAAGACGAGACTCAATAATTTTACTGCAAATATATATTATATAGCTGTTTTCTTTCACTCATATAACTATATAATTTAATATAATTTAATTCATTAATCCAAAAATCCAAATAATGAATTAAAAATGAAGATATCTATGCAATCTATTTCAACTCTTTTTCTATAACGACTAGAAAGAAAGGAATAGGGAAAAGTTTATGTTTCAACGAATCGCACGTAGAGCTATTGATAATACACATAGGGTTAATGGTATTTCATAACTAATCGATTGAGCAGCAGCTCGTAGACCACCTAAAAAGGAATATTTATTATTTGAACCATATCCTGACATAAGAAGTCCAATGGGAGCAATACTTGAAACCGCAATCCATAAAAAAACCCCGATATTGAGATCGGATAAAACAAGGCGATAGTCAAAAGGAATTACTGAATAACTTAGTAGAATTGATATGACTGCTATGGATGGTCCGATACTGAATAAACGAGTATCTCCTCTAGATGGAAGAAGATTCTCTTTGAAAAGTAGTTTTGTCCCATCTGCTAGAGCTTGAAGAACTCCTAAAGGACCGGCGTATTCGGGTCCAATACGTTGTTGCAGCCCTGCGGATATTTCTCTTTCTAACCATACAATTACTAGTACGCCTATTGTGATTCCCAATACAAGAGCCAAAATAGGAACAAGCACCCATATAATTCCATAGACCTCTTTTAAGGATTCCACTCTGTAAAAAGAATTGATATCTTGTATTTCCGTTGTATCAATTATCATTTCAACGATCAACTTCTCCCATAATGATATCTATGCTACCTAGTATTGTCATAATATCAGCCAATTTCATTCTTTTAACTAACTGAGGAAGAATTTGCAAATTGATAAAACCCGGCGGGCGAATTTTACATCTCCAAGGAAAACCACTCTGATCCCCTATCAGAAAAATTCCCAATTCGCCCTTTGGGGCTTCGACTCTCACATAAAGTTCTTGTTTCGGCAATTCAAAAATAGGAGAAGGTTTTTTACTAATGAATCGATATTCAAAATCATGCCATTCTGGATACCTTTCTCTATCAAAGTATCGGATTTCTAAATTCTCATAGGGCCCCCCAGGAATTCCTTCTAGAGCCTGTTGAATAATTTTTATGGATTCTGTCATTTCACCAATTCGGACTAAATAACGAGCTAATGAATCCCCTTCTTTTTGCCATTGGACTTCCCAATCCAATTCGTCGTAACACTCATAATGATCAACTTTACGAAGATCCCATTGTATTCCGGAAGCTCGCAGCATTGGTCCTGATAAACCCCAATTTATTACTTCGTCTCTACCAATAATTCCTACACCCTCAACGCGTTCTAAAAAAATAGGATTTCGTGTAATAAGTTTTTGATATTCAGTAACTCCTGTAAAAAAATAATGGCAGAAATCCAAACATTTATCTATCCAGCCATAAGGTAGATCAGCCGCTACCCCTCCGATACGAAAATAATTATGCATCATTCTCATACCAGTGGCAGCTTCGAATAGATCATATATGAATTCTCTTTCTCTGAAAATATAGAAGAAAGGAGTTTGTGCACCAATATCTGCCATAAAGGGTCCGAGCCATAACAGATGAGAAGCTATACGACTCAATTCCAACATAATTACTCTGATATAACTGGCTCTTTTAGGTACTTGAATATTTCCTAACTGTTCTGGCCCATTTACAGTTATTGCTTCTGTGAACATAGTAGCTAAATAATCCCAACGAGTTACATAAGGCAGATATTGTACAATTGTTCGGTTTTCCGCAATTTTTTCCATTCCTCTGTGTAAATAACCCAATATTGGTTCACAGTCAATAACATCTTCACTGTCCAGAGTAACGATGAGTCGAAGAACACCATGCATTGACGGGTGGTGGGGGCCCATATTGACTATCATGAGATCTTTTCTTGTAGCTGGTATATTCATAAGTTTTTCCTCGATTCATTCTTCCATGAATTGCGTAAAACGAAAAAAAATTCATCAAAATTCAAGATCTAATAAATCAAATAATTAAAAATGACTCTTCAAATTAACGAAAAATTAAAAATTAACGAATTCTTGATTCCCGAATACCCAACCTATTAATTAAGTTTTTATAACGTACTCTATTTTTCTTTGACAAATAAGACAGCAGCCGTTGACGTTTTCCCAGAATTTTACGTAGACCTCTTTGAGATAAATAGTCTTTTCTGTGCAATTCCAAATGTGAAGTAAGTCGTCTTATTTTATTGGTGAAACTCAATACTTGGAATTCAACGGATCCCCTGTTTTCTTCTTTTTCTTCTTGCGAAATGATTGAGATGAATGAATTTTTTACCATAAAAAGGAATCGCCCCTCTCTTTTTTGAGATATTTTTATCGATATATATATATTTCATATTTCTTGATCAGTAATAATAATGCCACTCATTTGAATTTGATATACACAATAATCTTAATTTCGTTAAGAATTCATAATTTTGTCAAATAAAATTACTTAATTTATTACTCAATAATCAATCCCATTTTTAAAATTGGATTCGGATAGGATATCCTATACAAAAGTATAGTCTATTTCTGTACTCACAAAAAAAAATAAACAATAATTTAGACTTAAAAAAAATCAGAAGATTTTGTTGATTCATTTTAGATCGAATTAATATTAATATAATGACTTTTCAATCGCGGATACATACGAATCCTTGTCATACTGAAACGACTGCCATTATTGGTATCAAACCAATAGCGATTCATACAAGCTAAATCTTCTAATCGATAATTGGGCCAAAGAAAGAACTTTAATTTAATTAGTTTAGTTTTACCTCTATCAAGATTTTTTCTTTTATTCAACAAAACTTGATCGAAATTTGTTACCTTATTTCCATTGCATCCATTGCAAAATACTGTATTTCTATGGATATTGTTTCTATTCCTAGAATTGAAAAAAATTAGAATTCTCAATTTTCTACGATGCCTCGGGGATAAAATATTTTCAAGAACAAGCAAATCATAATGATTTTTGTCTCTATTTCCATTCATTTTTTGACGTATTGCAATGGATTCATAAAAATTCTTCTTATTTTTATCAACATAGCCATAGCTTTTTTCTAGGTATCTTTGATTAATTTGATGCTTACTCTTATGAACCAATGAAATACCTATGGTTTGATATATAATAAAATTTCCATCATTTTTTACAGACAGGCGAACTGGTTCGATAAGCAATATTCCCTTTTTCATCACTTCTGTAAGAGGTAAATCCTTATGGACCGTCATAATATCCAGATCCATTTCGTCCCTTTGAATAGCGGATATAACAATTTCTCTTGGATTTGTCATTCTAAGCAGGAGACAATATACTTTGATGTTATTGATGATTCTTTGATTTAAATAATCATCCCATCTCAATTGAAAATTCAAATACCTTTTTAGTAAGAGCTCAAGCTCTGCTTCTATTTTATTCCTGTATTTCTTTTTGTTTCTACGTTTTTTCATGTCTGATCCCATATAATCTTCTTCAACATCTTTTTCTTTTTTTTTTTCTTGGTTTGAGAGAGCTGATTCAAGATCTGCTTGGTCCGCTAATTCTTTTTCTCCTTGATTTTGATTTTCTAATTCAAAAGTCTTTTTTTCATTCAATAATATAAAAATATCGCTTTTTTTCTTTCCAGTGATACTTTTATGTTTCTTAACATTTTTATTTACATTAAAATTGAAAAGAAGTAATTTGATTGGTATGACCCACGGTTTAATCTTATATGTATTATAAAGTATCACAAATTCTGGGAATAACCAAAGTTCTAGATTCGATATGGGACGACTTATTATTTCTTCATTCATTCCCATCCAATCCACAAGAGGTTTTTTTTGATTGAATGGGTTAATTTTTTGATCTTGATGAATCGTGAAATAAAATAGACCTTTCTTTTTCTTATCAATTTTATCGATTATTTGATAATTATTAACCCCAGTCTTAGTCTTAGTATTTTTATTTCTGTTGGTGACAGTATCAATATCGACCCAGGCCCTAATATCGGTCTTCTTTCTAAGACAAAAATTAAGAATTTTCCAATCAAAATATTTTCGATCCATATCTTTTTTTCTATCTATACTATCATCTTCTCCTAGATAATTATTGATAAGGATACCACCTTCCAGCATATCAAATAGTTTGCGTTTAGGCGTATTGGAAGTATAAGAAATCTCTTGGTTATTATTTACTTGTAATGGCAATCCATAAATATATGAGTCTTTCTTATCCTCATAATTAATCGATTTATATGAAAAAAGATCATATCTATATTGTTTTTTAAAATTTTCTTTTTGATTTAGTAATAAATCTATTTCAAATTCAAAATCATTTTGTTTTTCATTTTCATAATGAATTAATCGGTTTTTTTCATATGAATCACATTTGTTTAAATCTTTATTTTTAGCCATACGGCATTGATATTGATTGACTCTATTTCGCCATTTTTGCGGTACTAATCGTGACCATCTAATCTGAGATAAATCATATTGATATTGATAATGATCCTTTAGCCAGTTTTTCCATTCATTAATTACAGAATTTCGAAGGTTCTTATGTTGTCTTAATTCGGAATCAAATATTTCTTGCGTTCCAACAAAATACTCTTTTATTTCATTCTTAATAAAAAAAGATGTTCTGTAATATTTAAAGACAGATCTTAACTTATATAAATTACTGACTTGGGTTTGTGATAATTTGTAGAATACATATGCTTGTGACAAGTAAGATAAGTCCAAAAAAATATGTGAATTCTTATTAATACAAGGTGACCCTTTTATAGTTGAAATAAAGTTAATTATACTTTGATTTGTTTTATCAATTCTTTCTCGATTTGCTTCATTATTGTAAATGTATTTATTAATAATTTTTTTTGTTAATTCAATAAAAAGCTGTGCATTGATTCTAGGGGTATTAATGATACGCAGAAAGATATCTATGTATATCTTTTCAATAAAAAATCTTAAAAAATGGTGGGATTTACGAAGTAATCGAATATTTTTTCTTTTTAATATCCGCCAAATATTTTTTGGTGATTCTAATCTTTTATCTTCATAACTTATTTTGTTAGGGTTAAGATTTATCTCTCGAGTTATAAACTCTCTTTTCTTGTCTTTTTTCATTTTTTCTATTTGATTTATGATTGTATTTGTTCTATTAGTTAGATTTTTAATTCTTTTTTCTGTCAATGAGTAAGTTGCCCAATCCATAGACCGAATTTCAATAGACGATTCGGGAATAATTTTATTATGTATTATCGAATTTGTTTCTTTTTTAGTTTCACTCAATTCATATATTCCTAGTTTTTTCAATCCAAATAATATAATTTGGTTTCTTTTTGAAAATTCTTTTATTATTTTTTTTAGAAATATAATGCTTTTGAGGACCCATTTTTTTGTTTCTTTTGCTACATTTATAAATGTAGCATTTATAAAAAATTTTGTTCTTTCTTTTAAAACTCTTAGAACTAAAAAACATTTTTTTTTTAATTTTAATTTTTTTTTTTCGAATTCTTTAAAAATGGGTTCAAAAAGGGAAAGTTGTTTTCGGGGAGAACCAAAAGGCAGTTCAGCTTCCGTTCCCAAAACTGTTAAAAAACAAAAATCATTTTTTTGTCCTTTCCCTTTCTTTTTAATTGGATCTTTATGAGGGGATCGTAACTTAGATCTGTGCCAAGGTTTCAGACGAAAAGGAAATAGTATCTTTATCTGAATACCGTCTGTTAACCATTTTTTCGGAAATTCTTTTTCGGATAATTGAACGCCATTATAGGTGCATTTAACATGGATTTCTTTATTCAAATCCTTTAAATCCTCGGACCATTCGGGAAATTGAAATAATAATATACGAACAATATTTTTAGCTATTATTAATGAAGGTAATAGAATATATTTTCTAAAAATTGATTGGATTACTAATAAAAAACCTCTTATTACTTGAGCAAAGAAAAAGCTATCCCAAGCTTCTGCTATTTCTATACGAATTTTTTTATCTCTTTTGTATTTTTCGTTTTTGTCCTCCTCTTTTTTCTCACTTTCTTTTGTCTTTTCCTTTGTATAATCCGAAATTTTTAATTCCTTATTTTTCCAATTTAAAAAAATGATTTTCATCAGCTCGGGAATATCAAAATAAAAAAAAGGGGGTTTGTCTAGTCTATCCAAAAAAAGAGGGGAGTGCACATTTGCTTGAAACAGTTCCCAAATAATCGTTTTACGTCTTTGAGCCCGCACAGAGCCCTTTATTATATCTCGACGAAAATCCGATTGTTGTGAATAACGTATCAAAGCCAACTCTTCAGCTTCATCAGGATTATTAGTCTCTTTGTTATTAGTATAAGGATCGGTATTCTCCGGAATATCAGTAAAAATCACGACACGTTTGGCTTTTCTTGAACGAATTAGATAATTCGTTGGCCCATTTTTGTCATTTTCTACTTCCTGTTGTTCTAATTCGTCGATTAATTTGTATGACCATCGAGGAACTTTTTTATTGATTTCT